ATTCTTCCCGTTGCTTTTACAGAACTTCCCTCTTGTATCATCAAACCATCACCCATTAATACAACGCCAACATTATTTGATTCCAAATTCAGAGCAATGCCTACTGTACCCTCTTCAAACTCTACTAATTCACCAGCCATTACTTCATCAAGACCGTGAATACGAGCAATGCCGTCGCCTACTTGAAGTACAGTACCGGTATTCACAATCTTTACTTCTCTATTATATTGTTCAATACGTTCACGGATAATATTACTAATTTCGTCGGCTCGAAGGGTTACCATTAGTGTTTCTTTTTTCTTTTTCGGAAGCAAAAGAAAAAAATAATGCCTAAACTAGAAACTAAAATTAGAAGTAGAAGGGCTAATCAGTTATTTCTTCCATGGCCCCGAGAATGCCAATATTAGCACGGATCGTACGGAAATGTAACTCGCTATTCAAGCAACTATTCAAAGTTCCTAGAGCTCCTTGTAAGGCTTGTTGGAAAACTCGTTGTCGGACCTGATTAATTGCTCTTTGTTGCTCAAACTGAAGGGTTTCATTTTTAAAATTTTCTAATTGTTCCAAACTATCAAAAGTGGCATTAATCAAATTGACTTTTTCTCGTTCTATTTCAGAGTATCCATTTTTTCGATACTCATCTGCTTCTATTTCCACTTTACTTAAGCGAGCCCGGGCTCTTTCGAGCTGCTCAATGGCCCCTCTACGTAATTCTTCCGAATTTCGAATAGTACTCAAAATCCTCTGTTTTCGATTATCTAATAAATCATTTAATGAAAGTAGATTATATTATCATTAAACAACTTCCACGATCTCTTCCCGAACCAAACATGAATCTTTCAATTCATTTGGCTCTCACGCTCAATTATTTTTTTTATGATATGGGTATTCCCATATCATTTTAATGTAATGAGCCTGCCCTCTGTTTTCTGTTTGCATTCAAATATATTGAAACTGATACAAGACCAGAATATTAGGAGGACTCTTCTGACTAGACTAGACAAAAATCTATAATTGTCAGCAAAGTTGTTTCTTTATTTGTATTTGTTCTTTATTTCATTTTTTAGAATTTGGTTTTTCATTTTCAATTTCTTTTAAAAAAATGAAAATAATAATTTTTTTATTTCTCTTTTTGTTCAAATCCAAAAATTCTTCTTTTTTTATACATAGGTTGTCGATTCGGCATTGGATAAAAAAAGGGCACCTTGCCCCTTTTCTAGTAAATGATTCAAATCTTTTTATTGATATGAGTGTTGTATATCAGATAAATTACCAACTATTCTTTTTTAAACCATTCCATTCTGGTACTAACATAGTGGTAGAAAGAGTACCATATATTGCCTGGACTTTAAACAGTTTAGCTTTAACCATGTTAATAGTCTCACATTATTGGTTGATAGAGAATCAAATTCTATTTACCAATGAGTCACGAAATGCTATGGTTCTTGCATATGATTTCTGAATTTATTCAGAAGTAATTCGTGGGGATCATGCACCTTTTTCTTTTTCTTATTTCTATAAATACCATAAATAAAGTGCAGTTGGATGCATCCAACTCATTCTTGAAATACACAACTCGCACACACTCCCTTTCCAAAATAAATCAATACACCAAGTACTACACTTAGATTTATTGGATTTGTTGCTAAAATATCGGTATTAAACCCGAAACTCCCGGCGGATGGCCAGTGGCCCAAAGAAACGAAAGAATCGGTTACATTTTTCATATGCTCTCCTCTTATAGATAGGACTAACAAAGAATAAACAGAGTTTTTTTGTATCACTTCGCTTGCCGTTTTTTTTTTGATCGATTTCTTTTTATTAATTTTATTTCTACTTTTTTTAATGGGAATAGATTTAATCTAGTAATTTTATTTGCTTTAAATTTCTTACCTTTTTGAAGTTTCCAACCCAAATAAAATAAATAATAATAATAAAATATATATAAATATATATAATAAAATACTCCACTTGTTATTTAAATTTTAATAGTATTAGTAATAGTATTAGTAAGTACTCTACTTATTTATTATTAGGTTAGGTCTTATATCAATTGAGAAATATTTCGTTTATTGAAATGTTTCCAACAAAACAAAAAAATAAAAAAGTTTTCTATTTTCTATTGTAGTATTAAGCTAAGTACAGAAAAAAAAGCGAGCGGATTCGGTCTAGGATTAAATAGGATTAAACAAAAGGATTTGCAAATAAAAGTGCTAATGCGACGACTAATCCGTAAATTGTTAAAGCTTCCATAAACGCTAAACTAAGCAATAAAGTACCTCGTATTTTACCCTCTGCTTCAGGTTGTCTCGCAATACCTTCTACAGCTTGTCCTGCAGCAGTACCTTGACCAACCCCAGGTCCAATAGAAGCAAGCCCTACGGCCAATCCAGCAGCAATAACGGAAGCAGCAGAAATCAGTGGATTCATGGTAAGTTCCTCACATCAAAAAAAAAGAAATGGTTAATGATACAATCAACCAATGAATTATTACTCATTTTCTCATTAAGATCCCGCATTCAAAGTAACTAAAAACTCAGAATTGAAATGATAATATTACTGAATTATTGAATTGAATCGTCAGAACTATCCCACTTTGAGTTTCTACCCATAATGGAATATCCATATACAGTTCTGGTTATTGCATATCTTTGTTTCTAACTATTCTTTGATTCAATTCTGTGTTCTTTACTATAACTATATCTTGAGTTCATCTCTTTGCTTTTTTTTCTAGAATCGCAGATGAAAGAAAGGATTTTTATTGAAATCCATCTCCATGCAGTGTGAGCTGCAATCAATGTGGTCAATGTCAATATTAATTAAAATCAATATTATATATATATATATATATATATTTATTATATATTTATTTTATTCAATCTTATTCAATCAAAAATGGAATTTATTTAATGTTATTTATACCCCTTTTTTCTATACAATATTTTCTATTTTCATTTGTTTATAGAATATTTTTTTGAATATTTTACAAAATTAAAAAATTATTTATAAAAAAATTATACAAAATTATACTTAGCTTGTATGAAAATTATACTTAGTTGTATTATATACATTATTACATCATAAATACATCTTCTTATAATTAGTTTAGTAATGTATAATTAAATAAAACTATTAAAACTAGAATTAAAAATGAAAACTGTTAAAACTATATAAAATAAAAGAATATAAAACTATAACTATATACAAAGAATATATATATAAGATAAGATACAAAGAATATATATATATATATATATATAAGATAAGAATTTACCAATATAAGAAAAATAAATATAATAATTCATCTTTCCTAGTTATATATATAATTATTAGTAGTTATTATGAATATATTCATAATAATTCTGAATTTTTATCATACATAAAAAAATAACATAAATATAGATATATATATATATCCATTTTTTTTTTTTTGTATAATAAATTGTATAATAAATATGTATAGAATATTATTTCTATTATAAATTTATAATAATATTATAGTATAGTCCTATATAACTAAAGATATATAATGAATATATAATATCTTCCTAATATGATATATATAATATCACATATACATTTGTTTCTTCCATAACATAAATAACCCGCATTCATTTTATTTTATAGAAATAATATTAAATTTCTTTTTTTATTTAATTAATAATTAAATATTAAATCGAATTTGAAAATCATTCTCCGAAACATAGACTGGAGCCGAGCTTATATTATTTATAGACATTACATATATCTAGTATGACCTCCCCAACTCATCTTTCTTTTTTAGAATTGCGAAATATCGTCCATTTTTTCTCCTACAACTCTAGCTCGTATAGTTATACGTATTTTTATGTTATGCTCCTCACCCAATTGGATTATATACAGGAATTTGGATAGGATAAGCTTAATAAAAAAAAAAAGAGTATTTGGAAAGCTAATCAATCAATGATGACCCTCCATGGATTCACCTATATAAGCCGCGGCTAATGTTGCAAAAATAAGAGCTTGAATACCACTTGTAAATAATCCAAGAAACATAACAGGTATAGGAACTACTAAAGGGACTAAAGAAACAAGAACAACAACTACTAATTCATCAGCCAATATATTTCCAAAAAGTCGAAAACTAAGAGATAAAGGTTTTGTGAAATCCTCTAGAATATTAATTGGTAAAAGGATTGGCGTTGGTTGAATATATTTTCCAAAATAACCCAATCCTTTTTTGCTAAGACCCGCATAAAAATATGCGACTGACGTCAGTAAAGCTAAAGCAACAGTAGTATTTATATCATTCGTAGGTGCAGCTAACTCCCCATGAGGTAATTGTATAATTTTCCAAGGTAAAAGAGCACCTGACCAGTTAGAAACAAAAATAAATAAGAACATAGTTCCAATAAAGGGAACCCAAGGACCATATTCTTCTCCAATCTGAGTTTTGCTCAAGTCTCGAATAAATTCAAGGACATATTCGAAAAAATTCTGACCGTCGGTCGGAATGGTTTGTGGATTCCGAACAGCTATGATGACTGAACCTAATAAGATAGCAATTACAACCCACGAAGTGATAAGTACTTGGGCGTGAATTTGTAAACCTCCTATTTGCCAATAGAGATGTTGGCCGACTTCTACACCCGATATATCGTATAACCCTTTCAGTGTTTTAATGGAACATGGTATAACATTCATATTGTCCTCTAACAGAAATTGAACTTCAAAAAATGAATTATTTTGATTCAACCATCTCTTTCTCAACTCACCAACTTGAATTATTAATCATATATTTAGGATACCAAGAAATCACATAATATCATAACAAAATATCAATACTTCCCACTTCTTTTATTTTTATCTCTTTTTTTTATTCAAAGATAGTAACCGATCCAATAAATCTAAGGAGTCCAAGAAAAATTGACTGATCTTATTATTCTTAATCATAATCAACGATTTCTTATATAGCTAGAACGACCCTCACAAATCGCAGATACTAATTTGTTAAGAACCAATCGGATTGAAGCTATAGCATCATCATTGGCTGGAATCGAAATATCTGCAAGATCTGGGTCACAATTTGTATCGATTAAACAAATCGTTGGAATCCCCAAAATTATACATTCTCGAAGAGCCGTATATTCTTCTTGCTGATCAACGATGATCACAATATCAGGCAACCCCGTCATATATTTGATCCCGCCGAGATATGTTTGTAAGGTGGATAATTTTCTCTTCAACATTGCTGCATCTCTTTTTGGGAGACGATTGAGTTTCCCCATTTTTTGTTCTGCTCTTAAGTCCCTGAATTTTTGAAGTCTCGTTTCTGTAGTGGACCAATTCGTTAACATACCGCCAAGCCATTTTTTATTAACATAATGACACCGAGCCCTTATTGCAGCTGATGCTACTGAATCCGCTGCTTTATTTTTGGTACCAACAATTAAGAAGTTTTTTCCTCTACTTGCTGCATCAAAAACTAAATCGCACGCTTCTGATAAAAAACGAGCAGTTCTAGTGAGATTTGTAATATGAATACCTTTACGCTTTGCAGAGATGTAAGGGGCCATTTTTGGATTCCATTTCTTAGTACCATGACCAAAATGAACTCCTGCTTCCATCATCTCTTCCAAATTGATGTTCCAATATCTTCTTGCCATTTTTCCCCACACTTCCTTTTTGTTTTTTCTTTTGTTTTTTAACAAACAAAGAGACGAGGTGCCTTGAAATAAATAATTGTTCCGATGGAACCTTCTACCGGAAATTGCCCATGGATACATGGTCCAATTCCTTAATTTCCTTTAATTACTTTTTTTATTACCAAAAAAATAGTCAAACCAGATAGTTTTAAAGTAAAAAAATCCGCTCTTAGGAATCATGAAATTGCGGAAATTTTTGTTCTGGTATCTCATGCAAATTTGTCTCACGAAAATTGTTTTGGGGAGAAGAACAAAATAATTCTCTATGGTGTAACAAAATATTTCTCATTTCCAAGTTGAATAGGTTCTTTCTTTTGATTTCCAAATAAATATTCTTGTCTTGTCTTGAACGGTACACTAATTTTTTGAATCCGGTACCAACAGGTATAATCCCTCCCAGAACAACGTTCTCTTTCAGCCCTTTCAACCAATCAATACGACCGCGTAGAGCAGCTTTTGCTAAAACTCGAGCAGTTTCTTGAAAACTTGCTTCGGATATGAAACTTTGAGTATTCAGAGATGCCCTCGTTATTCCCAACAGCATTACTCGATAAGAAATCACTTCGTCCAAAGCACGCCCCGCCCGTTCCGCTCGCAATAATCCGATTAATTCTCCAGGTAAAAAAACATTAGACATTCCATCCTCTGAAACCAACACTTTTGATGTTACTTGACGTACAATAATCTCTATATGTCTATTATGGATCTGTACCCCCTGGGATCGATAAACCTTTTGGATTTTATTAACCAAAGAGATACGACTTTGAGCTATGGTTAATTCAGCTCGAATCAAGAATCCCCAGGGAATTCCAAGAATTCTTGGTATAAGTTCGTTCCAACCTTCAACTCTCCTTTCGAGATTCATCGATATTGAATCAATCGAACGCACTTCTAAGATTTGTTCCACTTTTGGGAGACCCTGTGTTATGTCACCCGATCTAGATTTTTCATATATAAATGTAACTAATGTATCTCCTTCGTAAAGGATTTCTCCATAATGACCATGAACAGTTGCTCCTGGAGTGGCCAAATAGGGCTTAGCAGATCTTATAACTAAGGAGTCAAGATGAACAATTATAATTTGACCAGAGTTTTTTATATGTGGTTCGTCTTTGAATAGACATAAATTTTCACAAATAAATTGTCCAAGGCTAATTATTGTCAATGTTTCTTCCCAATAATCATGATGGAGAAAGTGCCAATTTAAATAGAATGGATTCAAAATGATGTTACTGCATGGATCGGAATTATAAATCCTTCTATTTTCATCTATTAAACAGTATTTAAGTACTTGAAGTACTTCTAAAGTTTGTTTAAAATTGTCAAGTAACAAATATTTCTTTAACAAGATCTGATTATAAGTTATTAAATGGTAAGATGAATAAGAATTCGCTATTTTAGAGACTCTTGTCCCTAAGGGACCCAACAAATCCATAATTGGAATTATGGGATCCAATTCTTTTTTATATTTCAAACCATTGAATGGTCCAATTCGAGAACAGTTGGATGATGACAAAATTATCAAAGATTGGCATTCCTTATTTCGATTCAACAGTGTACCAATAGTACTTTTACGCTGGGTAAGTGATTGAATCTTAGCCGTGGAATAAAAAGGATTCATATTGGTGCGATCTAATCCATTATGGGGAATCAATCTTGTCCTTGCCCCATTATACCTTTTTCCAATATACGAAATTGCAGACTTAACTAATTCAATTCTTATGAAATCGCGAATCAAATCATTTGCTCTTACCTCAACAAAAGAAGCATGAACCTCTTCTATAGAACCGTTTTGTTCTTGGTTCCAATTCAATAC